GGCGGGGGAGGCGGGTGGTCCTGGAAAGTTTTATATAAATACTCTGGGTCCGGCTGATTTTGTGATGTAAAGTGTAGTAAATAACATTGTATGGCCTGTACCGCGGAGTTGCGGAGGGCAGTAGATTTTATAAAAGTCTATGGATTAAGGTGATTTTAGTTGGCCGCCGGGCCAACTACCATATAGTAAATAACATTGTATAGCCTGTACCGCGGAGTTGCGGAGGGCAGTAGATTTTATAAAAGTCTATGGATTAAGGTGATTTTAGTTGGCCACCGGGCCAACTACCATATAGTAAATAACATTGTATAGCCTGTACCGCGGAGTTGCGGAGGGCAGTAGATTTTATAAAAGTCTATGGATTAAGGTGATTTTAGTTGGCCGCCGGGCCAACTACCATATAGTAAATAACATTGTATAGCCTGTACCGCGGAGTTGCGGAGGGCAGTAGATTTTATAAAAGTCTATGGATTAAGGTGATTTTAGTTGGCCACCGGGCCAACTACCATATAGTAAATAACATTGTATAGCCTGTACCGCGGAGTTGCGGAGGGCAGTAGATTTTATAAAAGTCTATGGATTAAGGTGATTTTAGTTGGCCACCGGGCCAACTACCATATAGTAAATAACATTGTATAGCCTGTACCGCGGAGTTGCGGAGGGCAGTAGATTTTATAAAAGTCTATGGATTAAGGTGATTTTAGTTGGCCGCCGGGCCAACTACCATATAGTAAATAACATTGTGTAGCCTGTACCGCGGAGTTGCGGAGGGCAGTAGATTTTATAAAAATCTATGGGTTGCCGTTAGTGGCACTAAATGCCTACGCTAGCAGTAGGTATCTCTCTTCCCAGCAAAATTATATCGTTGAAGCCTGAATTTAGGGGTTTAGCGGGCCTGAGGCGATATAAGGGGGAGGGGGGTTTAAGGGCCGGAAAGTCGCTAGTGCTTGCCGGAGGGGGGTAAATATATATAACATGTCCATAAGGCATTAACTATTAATTAGAACTTGTCTATTATTTAGGACTAAGAATTAATTACTAAACACATATTATTGATATTCATAACATTTTATATCATAACAACATTATCTATGTATCAATTAAACATTCAATTTATGAGCTGGTGAATATTTAAGTGCAGTACACATTCTTCGTGTCCACGATTCGCGATCTCACCGAATGTCAGTCTAAGGTTGAATAAATAATCCTCATTTATTTGGTTGAGGACTAACAGTTTAAGCAAGTCATGTCCACGTTTTAAGGATATATGAGGATAACCACTGAGAGATGTTCGTTGAAGGTTAGGAGAAAAAAAAAATACCAGAGGCGCCAGGATAGACGAAATGCCGCGATCACGGACTAAATAGCATTCAAGCATCAACCATCTGTTGTAAGGGAACGTATGAACGTCTAAGTGTTCAGTAATTCAAGCATATACCATCTGTTGAACGCTAAACGTATGCGAGTCTAATATGCAAGTCATTATAGTTTGCACGATATTGGTGGCAAGAGATGAAATGCGGGTGTCTTGACTTACGTGATGGAAGATGACACATTAAGCAGTATTAAATATTATTCGTGTGGAAAAAAAATGAATGTACATTTATACATAGTAGTATATGTACGGGTTCAGAAGGTAGTTTAGGTAGAATTTTGGTTCTGGGTACCAATGGCGAGGATGTTTATCCTCTCTTCTGAGGCAGTGGTGCGGCTAAAGAGAGGGGGCCTCTCTAATTTCAGTTTACAAGGCTGATGCTTTAGGTTAAGCTACTTTAGCAAAGGTTAAGTATTTTGTTATCTGATCAATTGGTGAGTGGTAGTAGGACTAGGAATAGGATGAAATATAGTGCGGAGGAGATCTGTCCAATTAGGATGAACGGGTCTTCTACTGGCTGACCGCCGATCCAGGTCAGTACTAGTGTGTTGGCAATGATAGATCAGAATATTAGCTGGGAGAGGGGGCGGAATATTATACTTCGTTGTTTTGCGGTGTGTAGTGATGGGATGAGTATTAAGATTATGATTGAGAATAATAAGGCTAAGACTCCTCCAAGCTTGTTCGGGATAGAGCGCAGGATGGCGTATGCAAATAGGAAGTATCACTCTGGCTTAATGTGTGGTGGTGTTACAAGAGGGTTGGCGGGGGTGAAGTTTTCTGGGTCTGATATAAGGTTGGGGTTGGTTGTGGATAATAGGGCGAGGGCGGCTAGTATAATTATAAATCCGAATGTATCTTTATAGGAGAAGTACGGGTGGAATGGGATTTTGTCGGAGTTTGAGTTTAGTCCTGTTGGGTTATTAGACCCTGTTTCGTGCAGAAACAGTAGGTGAAGCATGCTTGTTCCGGCAATTAGAAATGGGAGTAAAAAGTGGAATGTAAAGAATCGGGTGAGTGTGGCGTTGTCTACGGCGAAGCCTCCTCAGACTCACTGTACAAGGTTGTTGCCGATATATGGGATGGCTGATAAAATGTTGGTAATTACTGTGGCGCCTCAGAAGGATATTTGTCCCCATGGGAGTACATAGCCTACGAATGCAGTGGCTATGACTAATAGCAGGAGAATAACTCCAATGTTTCAGGTTTCTTTAAATAGGTAGGACCCGTAATAAATTCCTCGCCCAATGTGTAGGTAGATGCAAATGAAGAAAAATGATGCTCCGTTAGCGTGAATATTGCGTATTAGTCAGCCGTAATTGACGTCTCGGCAGATGTGGGCGAGGGATGAGAATGCTGTGGCGGTGTCTGCTGTGTAATGTATTGCTAGGAATAGGCCTGTTAGGATTTGTGTTATGAGGCAGAGTCCTAGTAGTGAGCCGTAATTTCAGAGGTATGAGATGTTTGATGGGGTTGGGAGATCGATGAGCGAGTTGTTAATGATTTTGAGGAGGGGGTGCGTTTTTCGTATGGTTGGTGCCATTAGTTTTTGTAGTTGAATAACAACGGTGGTTTTTCAGACCGACGGCTTTGGTTAAAGGCCAAATAAGAACTATGTCATATATCGCCTTTTTTAGTCTCATTGGGGTGGTGTTAGGGTTGATTGGGGTGGCATCTAATCCGTCTCCGTATTATGCTGCTCTTGGTTTGGTGGTGGGGGCTGCGTCAGGCTGTGTTGTCCTTATTGGGGTTGGGGTTAATTTTTTGTCGTTGATTTTGTTTTTGATTTATTTAGGGGGGATGTTGGTTGTTTTTTCATACTCGGCAGCAATAGCTGCCGAGTCCTACCCCGTGGCCTGAGGGGAGTGGTCAGTGGTTGGAAATGTGGTTGGCTATTTAGTGGTGTTTGGGGGCGGGTGGGCACTGATTGATGGTGCTGATGTTGTGTTGGGATTTAATGGGCTGGAGTTAGTTTGTCCTGACTGAGGGGGAGTGGTAATGCTTTACTTTATTGGCAGTAAGTCGCTGTTGGTGTTGGGGTGGGTGTTACTATTGACGTTGTTTGTTGTTCTGGAGTTAACCCGGGGTATGTTGCTGGGGGCGCTATTGGAGATTAAAATGCGACTATAATTAGTGTTGTTAGGAGGAATAGGGTTAGGTATGTTTTTATTACGCCTTGCTGTATGTTTGTTATGGTTTTTATTGGTGGCAACTGTTGGCCCGCAAGGCCTTTCGGGCCAAAAGATTCCAGTCAAATTAAATCAATTATGTTGGTGGCGGCGTTTTGGCTTAGCTTTAGCGTTGTTTCAGGATAAATTCGGTGAACAACTGTTGGGAAGAATCCAAGGGATGTGGAGAAAACTTGTTGTTTGTTAAGCTTGCCGATTGTGTTTATAAAGTCTGTGGCCAGTAACAGGCCAGCAATAGTAAGGAGTAGTGCGGTGAGTTTTAGTGTGGGGGGTATGGTTATGGTCTGTGTTTTAGTGGGGAGCGTGTTTAAGCAGATTACTAGTCCGGCTAAAATGCTGCCTCAGGCCAAGCGTTTAGTTGAGTTAGTGAGGGCAGCGCTGTTTTCGTTAATGGGGGGGAAGGGGAGGTGTCGTGGTTGTCCTAGTGCTGCAAATTTGATAATTCGAAGGCTGTAAATAGACGTAAATATTGTGGCGAGAAGGGCTGTTGTTAAGGCTCAGGAGTTGGTGTAGGATGTGTTTATGGTCTCGATGATTACGTCTTTTGAGTAGAAGCCGGAGAGGAAGGGCACTCCAGTTAATGCCATGCTGCCAATGATTAGGCAGGAGGTAGTTGAGGGAAGTGTTTTGTACAGTCCTCCTATTTTTCGGATGTCTTGCTCGTCATTGAGGCTGTGGATAATTGATCCTGAGCACAGGAATAGTATAGCTTTAAAGAAGGCGTGAGTCGAGATATGAAGAAAAGCCAGTTGGGGTTGGTTTAGTCCAATGGTAACTATTATTAGTCCAAGCTGGCTGGATGTTGAGAATGCTACAATTTTTTTAATGTCCGTTTGTGAGAGGGCGCATATGGCTGTAAACAGTGTTGTTATGGCGCCAAGGCAAAGGCAGGCTGTGGTGGCGGGTTGGTTTTGGTTAATTAGTGGGCTAAATCGGATTAGTAAGAAAATGCCGGCCACTACTATTGTGCTAGAGTGTAGGAGGGCTGAGACTGGTGTTGGGCCTTCTATGGCTGATGGTAGTCAGGGGTGAAGTCCAAATTGGGCGGATTTTCCTGTGGCGGCCAGGACTAGTCCTAGCAGGGGGAGCGTTAGGTTTATGTCCGGGGTTTTAATAATTTGTTGAATTTCTCAGGAGTTCACATTTACTGCGAATCAGGCTATCGCTAGTAGTAGGCCGATGTCCCCCGCTCGGTTGTAAGCGATGGCTTGGTGGGCTGCTGTGTTGGCGTCTGTGCGGGCGTATCATCATCCGATCAATAGGAATGACATGATTCCAACCCCCTCTCAGCCGATGAAGAGTTGAAATAGGTTGTTCGCAGTGACAAGGGTTATTATGGCTATTAGGAATAGTAGGAGGTATTTAAAGAATAGGTTGATTATCGGGTCGTGTTTTATGTATCACGTAGAGAACTCTATAATTGACCAAGTTACAAATAGTGCTACGGGGATAAATAGTGTTGAATATTGGTCGAGTTTAAAGCTGATGCTGGTGTTGAATGTTGCGGTGTTTATTCAGGTGTAGTTATACAAGATGGTTTCAACCCCCTGGGAGAGGAAAATTGTTAGTGGAATTAGGCTAGAGAAGAATGCTGTCTTGACTGTGAGTGTAATTGCTATTGGTTCAGATTTTGTTGGGTGGTGTAGGGCCAGTGGTGCGAGTAGAATAAGAATTGAGGTGACTACTATCGAGTTAAAGGCAAGGAGGGTCATAGCTTTTACACGGGGTTGCACCATGAGTGTTTGGAGCCTAAGACCAATAGATTACTTCTATCTTTTAAAAGCGGGTGGCCTGAGGGGTTACACCTCAGTAGCAGTAAGTTAGCAGCTTTTACTAGTCGTGGCGCCTCCCGGCAAATAAAAGAGGTTAGTCTTTGTTACTAGAATCACAATCTAGGGTTTTAGTTAAACTATATTTGCATGCGTGCGGGCCTCATAGTACGGAGGGATCAAGTATTAATAGGGCAAGTGGGACAATGTGAAGTGCTATTAATAAGTGTTCTCGAGTGTACGATGGGGGTGTGGTGGTGATGTGCTTAGGCGCTGGCCCTCGTTGTGTCGTGATCAGTATATGGAGGGAATATAGGGCGGTAATAATAACTCCGGCCCCGGCGGCTAGCATTGTTAGGTAGGATCAGTTAAATAGGGAGGTAATGATAGTGAGTTCTCCTATTAAGTTTGGGAATGGGGGAATGGCTATGTTTGTTAGGCTGGCTAGTAGTCATCACAGCGCCATTAGTGGTATGATCGTTTGGAGTCCGCGGGTGAGGATTATTGTTCGGGTGTGGGTCCGTTCGTAGTTTGTGTTGGCCAGGCAGAACAGTATTGAGGATGTTAGTCCGTGTGCCACCATGAGGACAATTGCGCCTGTCAGGCCCCATGGAGTTTGAATAAGGGCTGCGGAAATTACCAGGGCTATGTGACTAACCGATGAATAGGCGATGAGGGACTTAAGGTCTGACTGTCGTATGCAAATTGAGCTGGTTATGATGATGCCTCATAGGCTTAAAATAATAAACGGATAAATTAGTTCAGTTGCCATTGGGGTGAGAAGGACTGAGATACGTAGGATTCCGTAGCCCCCCAGCTTTAGCAGGATGGCTGCTAGCACTATTGATCCGGCAATGGGCGCCTCTACGTGCGCCTTTGGTAGTCAGAGGTGAAGGCCATATAGGGGCATTTTGACTATAAAGGCAAGTACGCAGGCCAATCATCAAATTGAGTTGGTGGTGGTCGGGTTAATCAGGCTGGCAAATTGCATATTAATTATGGATAGAGAGCCTATGTTGCTGCTAAATCCTATAATTGCCACCAATAATGGCATTGATCCTAGAAGAGTATAGAATAGGAAATATGTGCCGGCGTTAAGCCGTTCAGTCTGGGTCCCCCATCGGGTAATAATGATTAATGTTGGGATTAAGGTTGTTTCAAATATGATATAAAATATGATGAACTCTGTTGAGGCGAAGGCGGCGGTCAGGGTCAGCTGAAGGATGATTAGGCTAGAGATATACATTCGCTGGCGGCCCAGGGGGTTGGCGGTTAGATGGTTTCGGCTGGCAAGAATTATGAGGGGTGTGAGTCAGCATGTTAAGATTATAGGGGGGGCAGAAAACTGGTCAATAGCCAGCCATTTAGTGACAAATTGTGGGGTGTTGGAGGGGAGATAAAGCCAGGTAAGGCTGATTATTGAGATGGCGGCAGAGTTTGACATAGTGGAGGCCCAAAGTCATTTGGGGGGGATTAGTCATGTTGTTAACAGGAGTGTAATTGTCGGGACTAGAATTTTTAACATCGTAATATATTTATGGTTTTTATTAAGTCGGTTCCGTGTGTGCGCGAAGTCGCTACAAGAATTGCGAGCCCGGACCCGGACTCGCAGGCTGACAGGGTCAGAAGGATTATTGGGGCAGCGGATATGGAGGTTGAGTTTGTTGTTGTGAGCCACAGGGTAATGCCAATAAATAGGGAGAGTATCATTCCCTCTAGGCAGATTAGTGCTGATAACATGTGTTCCCGGTGGAAGGCCATACCTGTTAGCCCTAGCATAAAGGATGAGGAGATGATGAAGGTTGTTGGGGTCATGTACTGGGGGACTATGGGTTAAACATAATTTGCTGAGTCGAAATCAGCTGTCTTATTTAGACTAATCTCGCACTCTGATCATTCTAGTCCTCCTTGGGCCCACTCATAAATAAGGCCCAGTGTAAGCAGCCCTAAAATGGCTGTTACTATAATAAGGGGGGGGTGTGGGGAGTCAAGCTGGGCGGCCCATGGGGTAGGCAGTAATAGGGCAATTTCTAGGTCAAATAGTAGGAACATAATGGCTACTAGGAAAAAGCGTATTGAGAAGGGGAGTCGGGCTGAGCCTAAGGGGTCAAACCCGCACTCATATGGGGATAATTTTTCAGCGGCTGGGGAGATAGCTGGTAGCCAGAAGGCCAGGGCCAGAAGGATGGAGGGAATTGTAGTGGTGAGAAGAATGTAGATTATTAACATATGCCCTCTCTCAGGCGGGTCTAAGATTAAATGAGTGGAAGTCATTTGTATTATTTTTACTAAGAGAGCATGATCCTCATCAATAAATTGACACGTAAAGGAATAGTCACACAACATCTACAAAGTGTCAGTATCAGGCGGCTGCTTCAAACCCAAAATGGTGTTTAGAGGTGAAGTGAAATAACACCTGTCGTGCAAGTGATACTGCTAAGAAAGTTGAGCCAATGATGACGTGTAGGCCATGAAATCCTGTAGCGACGAAAAATGTTGACCCGTAAATTCCGTCGGAGATTGTGAACGGGGCTTCGAAGTACTCTATGGCTTGTAGGGCTGTGAAATAGGCCCCTAGCACAATGGTTACTAATAGGGCGTTGGTTGCGTCAATTCGGTTTCCCAGTATGATGCTGTGGTGGGCTCAGGTAACAGTGACCCCTGAGGCAAGAAGTACAGCGGTGTTTAGCAGCGGCACTTCAAATGGGTCTAGGGGGAAAATCCCTGTTGGGGGTCAACACTCTCCCAGCTCAACGGTTGGAGCGAGGCTGGCTCGGTAGAAGGCTCAGAAGAAGCCGAGGAAAAAAAATACTTCTGAGACAATGAAAAGGACCATTCCGTAGCGGAGGCCTTTTTGGACAACGCGGGTGTGATGTCCTTGATATGTGGCCTCCCGTACTACGTCTCGTCATCACTGAATTATAGTTAGAATGAGCACCGTGAGGCCAAGCGACAGGATGGTTAGTGAGTTGAAATGAAATCATATGGCTAGACCTGAGGTCAATATTAGGGCCGCTACGGCCCCGGTTAGAGGCCATGGGCTTGGGTCAACTATGTGATATGCATGGGCTTGGTGTGCCATTAAGTGTTTTCTTGTAGGTATAGCGCTAATAGGAGTACGAACACGTATGCCTGGATTATTGCTACGGCGATTTCTAGGAGGGTGAGGAGGAGAAGTACTAGGGTCATAAGTACTGCGACGGCTGGTATGGTTGTCAGTAGTGAAAAGACTGCTGTTGAAATAAGCTGAATTAACAGGTGGCCTGCTGTTAGGTTGGCTGTTAGGCGGACCCCAAGAGCAAGTGGGCGTATAACTAGGCTAATAGTTTCGATAACGATCAGTGGTGGAATTAGCAGGGTTGGGGTTCCTTCTGGGAGAAGGTGTCCGAGTGATGTTGTGGGCTGGTTTCGCAGTCCGACTAGGACTGTTGCTAGCCATAATGGTACGGCCAGGGCCATGTTTATTGATAATTGTGCTGTTGGGGTGAATGTATACGGTAACAGTCCTAGTAGGTTTATTGTAATTAATATTATTATCAGGGAGAGCAAGATTAGCGCCCATTTTTGTCCGTGGGCGCTAATTGGTGCCAGTAATTGTTTTGTGGCGGCTAACAGGGCTCATGTCTGGATGGTAGCTAGTCGATTGTTTACTCAGTTACGGGCGGGGGCGGGGAGGGTAAGTAGCGGGAAGGCTACGGCTATTAGGGTGAGAGGGACCCCGAGGAGTGTTGGAGTTATGAATTGGTTGAAGAAGCTTGTTATCATGGTCAGGCTCATGGGTTGCTGGGGTGTGAAGTTTGGTAGTTGAATGGGTTAATAGGGTTGGTTGGCTCATAGTTAATAAATTTTGTTCATAATATTAATATGCTAAGTCAGATAATAATTAGGGTTCAGAACCATGGGGCAGGATTTAACTGTGGCATATCACTAAGGGTGGGGGGATGGACACCAAACTCCGGCTTAAAAGGCCGGCGCCGCACCGCGTTGGCTTCTTAATGAGGCGGATTCTATTATTAATGAGGATCAGGTTTCAAAGTTAGGTAGAGGAACAGACTCTACTACGATCGGCATAAAGCTGTGGTTGGCACCGCAGATTTCTGAGCACTGACCATAATATACGCCGGGGCGGGCGGAAATAAAGGTTGCCTGGTTCAGCCGTCCCGGGATAGCGTCAGTTTTTAATCCCAGGGATGGGACTGCTCATGAGTGTAATACGTCGTCTGCTGTAATTAGGACTCGTACTGGAGATTCTGTAGGGACTACAAGTCGGTTGTCCACTTCTAGTAGACGGAACGAGCCAAGAGGCAGGTCGTTGGTCTGGGCCATATAGGAGTCGAATGTTAAAAGGTCGTAATCAGAAAATTCGTATGATCAGTATCACTGGTGCCCTGTGGTCTTAATGGTTAAATGCGGGTCGTCTATCTCGTCTATTAGATAAAGAATCCGTAAGGATGGGAGGGCAATTACAATTATGATGATTGCAGGGAGAATTGTCCAAATTATTTCCACTTCTTGGGCGTCTATCGAGTTTGTGTTAGTTAGCTTCGTGGACATTATGATTACGATTGTGTAAAGCACAAGGGTACAAATTAAAAATACAATTATTATGGTGTGATCGTGGAAGTGGTGAAGTTCTTCTATAATTGGGGATGCGGCGTCTTGGAAACCTAGCTGGGAGGGGTGGGCCATGTTAGAGTGTATGAGGGTGAGGCTCATTATGTTGTCACGACAAGGCAGTGTAATTAGTTTACTAACACTCTGAAAGGGTGATAGAGTGATTATATGGTTGTTTTGAAATCAGCTTATGTGGGTTAGATTCCTACCCCTTTTGATGGACTTGAACAAATGTGGGCTCTTCGTAGGTATGGTATGGCGGCGGGCAGCCGTGTAGTCATTCAATATTAGTTGGGGTGAGTTCAGTAATTATTACCTCGCGCTTTGATGCAAATGCCTCTCAGATGATGAATATTATTATAACCACGGCAACCATGGAGATTAGGGACCCAATAGAGGAGATAGTGTTTCACAGGGTGTAGGCGTCTGGATAATCTGAGTATCGACGGGGCATACCTGCAAGGCCTAGGAAGTGTTGAGGGAAGAATGTTATGTTGACCCCAGCAAATATTACTCCGAACTGGATTTTTGTCCAGGCGTCATTTAGTGAGTAGCCCGAAAATAGTGGGAACCAGTGAATGAATCCGCCGAGGATGGCAAATACTGCCCCCATTGAGAGAACATAGTGGAAGTGAGCAACCACGTAGTATGTGTCGTGAAGTACGATGTCTAGTGATGAGTTGGCTAGAACAACGCCTGTCAGACCGCCAACTGTAAATAAGAAAATAAATCCGAGCGCTCATAGCATGGCTGCGTCTCACTTGATTGCTCCGCCGTGTAATGTTGCTAGTCAGCTAAATACTTTTACCCCTGTGGGGATAGCGATAATTATTGTTGCTGATGTGAAATATGCTCGCGTGTCTGTATTTAGGCCGACGGTAAATATATGGTGGGCTCATACGATAAAACCAAGCAGCCCAATTGACATCATTGCCCAGACCATTCCTATATAGCCAAATGGTTCTTTTTTACCTGCGTAGTAGGTAACAATGTGGGAGATTATACCAAATCCAGGCAAGATAAGGATATAGACCTCGGGGTGTCCGAAGAATCAAAATAGGTGTTGGTAAAGGATCGGGTCCCCTCCCCCCGCGGGGTCGAAGAAGGTGGTGTTTAAATTACGATCTGTGAGGAGTATGGTGATACCCGCGGCGAGTACTGGGAGAGACAGTAGAAGTAGCACGGCGGTAATTATAATGGACCATACGAACAGGGGAGTTTGGTATTGGGATAGCACGGGGGGCTTTATGTTAATAATTGTTGTAATGAAGTTAATTGCGCCGAGAATTGATGAGACTCCGGCCAGGTGCAAGGAGAAGATGGTCAGGTCGACTGAGGCTCCGGCATGGGCAAGATTTCCGGCAAGGGGGGGATAAACAGTTCAACCAGTACCAGCTCCTGCCTCTACTCCAGAGGATGCTAGTAAGAGCAGGAGTGAGGGGGGCAGCAGTCAGAAGCTTATATTATTCATACGGGGGAAGGCCATATCGGGGGCCCCAAGTATTAGTGGGACTAGCCAGTTCCCAAACCCGCCTAGCATAATCGGTATGACCATAAAAAAGATTATAATAAAGGCGTGGGCGGTTACAACAACGTTGTAAATCTGGTCATCTCCAAGCAAGGTGCCCGGCTGACTCAGCTCGGCCCGAATAAGAAGGCTTAGGGCGGTGCCGACTATTCCTGCTCAGGCACCAAATACTAGGTAAAGGGTGCCGATGTCTTTGTGATTTGTTGAAAATAATCAACGAGTAATTGCCACAGGTAAAATGGCCGAGTGCTAGGCGGCGGAGTGTAGTTCCGAGGACGGAGGTTTGAGTCCTCTTGTTACCAGCCCGGTAGTGGTGAGCCACGTAAGGTTGCAAACCTTAAAAAGGCGGAGTTTCCCTCCCCCCGGACTTTTCTCCCGCCTTTTTGCGGAGCGGCGGGAGAAATGGACTGAAGTTCTCTGGGTTGAATGTTTAGTTGTTAACTAAAAGGTCGTGGGATAAAAGCCCATCAGTCTAGTAAGGTCTTAGCTTAATTAAAGCGCTTGAGTTGCATTCAGGAGATACAGGTTAGACTCTTGTAGATCTTAGCAGAAGTTAGATGGTTAGACTTCTATTTAAAGCTTTGAAGGCTTTCGGTTTGTTTATCCCCAACTTCTTGGTCTAGAGTAGGGTTGGTGCTATTGGAAGTAGTATGAGTGCTGTGACCATTGTGGCCGGCAGTAGTTTAGGGGTACTTTGTGATTTGTGTCGTCATGTTGGAGTGGAGTTTGTGCTATTTGGGGATTGGGTGAGTGTAAAAGTGTAGCAGAGTCGTAGGTAGAAAAATAGGCTAAGTAGTGCCGAGATGGCGGCTGTTGTTGCAATGGCAGGGAGGCTTTGTTTAGCCAGTTCGTGAAGGATTATTCATTTTGGCATGAAGCCTGAGGTTGGGGGGAGTCCACCAAGGGAGAGCAGGACCAATATGGTTAGGGCAGCGGTGGCTGGAGCTTTTGTTCAGGCGGTGGTTATGGATGGGATATTGGTGGTGTTGATAAATTTTATGGTTAAAAATATTGGGGTAGTAAGTGTTAAGTATATTGCAAAGTTTAGTAGTGCAAGTGCTGGTATTAGTGGGAGGATTATTATTGTCCAGCCTATGTGTGCTACTGATGAGTAGGCTAGGATCTTACGTAGTTGTGTCTGATTAATTCCTGCTCAGCCGCCAATAAGGATTGAGGTAAGTCCAAGTGTTGTTAAGAGATAGGGGTTTAGGGAGGCATGGATTGTTATTATTAAGGACATTGGGGCAATTTTTTGTCAGGTTGATAAAATAAGTCCTGTGGTCAGGGGTGCCCCTTGAAGGACTTCTGGGAGCCAGAAGTGTACTGGGGCAAGGCCTAGTTTTATTATAAGTGCAATTGTGGTTAGGTTGGATGGGATATGGGACAAGGCTGTAGTGGCCCATTGTCCGGACTGTCAGGCATTTATTAGGGCTGCAAATAGGATGAGAGTGGCTGCTGCTGCCTGGGTGAGGAAGTACTTTATGGTTGCTTCTGCTGCTCGGGGGTGGTGGTGTTGGATTAGGAGGGGTATAATGGCGAGGGTGTTGATTTCTAGGCCAACTCATACTATTAGCCAGTGGTTGCTTGTAAGTACCAAGGTGGTTCCTAGTAGGAGGCTAGTTAGTATAACTATGGTTGGGTAGGGGCTCATTAGTAAAGGAGGGGGTTGACCAACATGTTTGGGGTATGGGCCCAAAAGCTTGTTTAGCTGACTTTACTAGAGAGTAGTGTACTGAAGCACAGGGGGTTTTGATCCCCCAGGGGCAGGTTCGAGTCCTGTTTTTCTAATAGGCTGCGAAGAGGTTTGAACTCTTATTTTTCACTGTATCAACGTGATCCCTGTCTTTCGGGCACGTGCCCATATTTGTGGGGGCAGTCCGGCCATTGAGGTTGGGGTGGTGATGTAAATAAGGGTTATGGCTAGGACTAGTGGGAGGAAGTTTTTTCAAACTAGGTGTATTAGCTGGTCATAGCGGAAGCGTGGGTATGATGCTCGGACTCATAGGAAGAGAGATGAGAGGGCCATTGTTTTAATTATAATATTGGATGTGGAGAGTTCTGCCTGCAGGTGGAGGCTGGGGGAAATAAAAATGATAGTTGAGAGCGTGTTTATTAGTAAGATGTTGGAGTATTCCGCTAGGAAAAAAAGTGCGAATGGTCCTCCGGCATATTCTACGTTAAAGCCCGAGACGAGCTCTGACTCCCCCTCAGTAAGGTCGAATGGGGATCGGTTAGTCTCTGCTAGGGTTGAGATATATCATATTATTGCCATGGGCCAGGACGGTAGTAAAAGTCAAGTTGTCTCTTGGGTGTATAGGAAGTTGCTTAGTGTAAATGTGCCTGATAAAAAGATTGTGCATAGTAGGATTAGTCCTAGTGTCACTTCATAGGAGATTGTTTGTGCAACTGATCGTAGGGCCCCTATTAGAGCATATTTTGAGTTGGATGCCCATCCGGAGCCCAGGATTGAGTATACGGCCAGGCTTGATAGGGCTAATACAAATAATACTCCTAGGTTTATGTCTAGGACGGGGCTGGGAATAGGTATCGGGGCCCATAGCGTTAGTGATAGGGCCAGTGCTAAAATTGGTGCGATTAGGAATATTGTTTGTGAGGATGTTACTGGCCGTACCGGCTCTTTGGTAAATAGTTTTACTCCATTTGCCACGGGCTGTAGAAGGCCCGTTGGCCCTACGATGTTTGGTCCTTTTTGTACCTGTATGTAGCCTAGTACTTTTTGTTTTGCTAAGGTAAGGAATGCTACTGCTAGTAATACTGGGATAATTATGGCGAGAGGGATGACAAGGCTTGTAAGTCAAATTACTGGAGAGAGGGTTCGCACCTTTGGTGAAAGGGCTTAGGCCTTTTGCATTTGATTGTTTTGCTAATCAAGTCCATTGTTTTGGGGCTGATGTAGCATTGGCGTTTAGTTGTTGTCATGTTTTGTGCTTAGGGCTTGTATTAAATATTGGCCCTATTTTTTCGGTCCTTTCGTACTGGAAGAAATTTATTTGTAGGTAGAAACTGACCTGGATTACTCCGGTTTGAACTCAGATCACGTAGGATTTTAATTGTTGAACAAACAAACCTGTGACAGCGGCTACACTGTCTGGATATCCTGATCCAACATCGAGGTCGTAAACCTTCTTGTCGATATGGCCTCTGTAAGAAGATTGCGCTGTTATCCCTAGGGTAGCTTAGTTCGTTGATCAATTTTATTGGATCAGCTGTTTCAAGTGTCTTGGTACTTAGTTTTGTGTAATTTAGTAGATATCACGGAGGATTTTTGTTCTCCGCAGTCGCCCCAACTAAAGATGTGGATCATGGCATATGCGGTCTGTTGGCATAGTTGATTTGTGTCTAAAGTTCCATAGGGTCTTTTCGTCTTACATTTTTATTCCTGCTTTTGAACAGGAAGATCAGTTTCACTGGCTGGACAGTGGAGACAGTTAAGCTTTCGTTTTGCCATTCATACAAGTCTTTATTTAAAAAACAAGTGATTATGCTACCTTTGCACGGTCAAAATACCGTGGCCGTTAAATCAATGTCACTGGGCAGGCAGTGCTTCTAATACGTGTCGGGTTAGCTAGAAGTGATGTTTTTGGTAAACAGGCGAAGCTTTGTTTGCTTAATTCCTTCAGTGTCTTTTAGCCTTTCGTTTGCAGTCCTGTGTTGGGTTAACGGTTAGTTTGACAGCTTGTTTATTTGTAGTGCCAGTCGGTAATTGTTATTGGGCGGTCCGTTATAGCTTACACTTATGCGTGGAGAAAGGGGTGCTTTCTTGTTACTAGTTTTAACATTAATTGTTCTATAGGGTGTGTATAGGTTGGCTCATTTGTGCTAGTGGGGTTTGAGAGGTAGTTGGTATTTTTGGGTTTAATTTGGTTGCGCTGTGACGCGGTTAATACAGGTGGCTGCTATTAGGCCCACTGGGACAATTTTCCTTAAATAGTTTAATCATTACCCATTTTTTTAGGTTGTCTCCTGGTTCATAAGAGCTGTACCTCTTGTGAATGACTTTTAAGTTTTAATGTTTATGTGGTCTTACGTTTGATAAGGCTTAAAGTGGAGCTTAGACTCGTTTATTGAGCAACCAGCTATCACTAGGCTCGGTAGGCGTGTCACCTCTATTTGAAAGTCTTCTCACTCTTTTGCCACAGAGATGAGTTTGCCCTGTAATAGGCTGCTTAAAAATAGCTCGTCTAGTTTCTGGGGGCTGGGTTAAAAGGCTTTTATCCCAGTGGGACTTGTTAAATCATGATGCAAAAGGTACAGGGCTTAGTCCTTGCTTTTTTTTACTTTAAGTTTTTATTTAATTTCTCTTTCAGCGTTCCCTTGCGGTACTATATCTATTGCTTCTTGTATCCGTTCTATCGCCTGATACTTGGATGGTAAATGTTTTAGTTTTTGGTTGGGCTGGGCGGGGTTGGGGGTTGTGATTAAATGGTTGAGCTAGTCGTGCGGCTCAAAATGGCCTCTGTGGGGGCATTTTTTCGGTGTAAGCGAAGTGTTTTTATAAACTACATTTTGGTTAATAATCCAAGGGCACTTTCCAGTGCACTTACCATGTTACGACTTTCCTCATCTTGGGGAATAGGTTATGTTTATTAATTTTTAGTTTGTATTTGATGAGTGATGACGGGCGGTGTGTGCGCGCCCCAGGGCTGGTTTAAGAGGGATATGATTGGTCCCGCTTACTGTTAAATCCGTCTTGGAGTTGTTTTTCATGAGACTTTCCGTGTTTCTTTAAAAAGAAAATGTAGCCCATTTCTTCCATCTTATGTGCTACACCTTGACCTGACGTATCTGGGCTGTCCTGTTTGGCTAGTTTTATTTCTTTTAAAAGGCTAGCTGGCGACGGTGGTATATAGGCTGAGGATCAAAAGATGGTGAGGTTTAACGTGGGTTATCGATTATAGAACAGGCTCCTCTAAGTAGATTTGGGGCACCGCCAAGTCCTTTGAGTTTTAAGCTGCTGCTCGTAGTGCTCTGGCGGACCAGGTGGTCGAGGTTTACAGCTAGGCATAGTGGGGTATCTAATCCCAGTTTGTGTCTTAGCAGTCGTGATGTCAGAATTTTCATGGGTTTAAGGTTACTTTCGATGATTGTGTGTGTTACTTTTCTGAAGCGTTTTACGGCCAAGAAAGTTTTTAATCTTAGTGGTTTGAGTCTTCTTTGTCACGCTTTTTGCCGTGGTATATCAATTTGAGTTTCTTGTTTAACCGCGGTGGCTGGCACAAGATTTACCAACTCTGTTGGCCATGGCTGAGTTAAGTTTTCACTTATGGGCAATGTTAGTCACTGCTGCGGGCCCGTGGGGGTGTGGCGTTGCTAGATGTTATGGGCTAATTTTTGTGCCTGAGATCGGCTCCTGGTGGGCGTGCCGGGCGTTGTCACTGGATCGCTGAGACTTGCATGTGTAGGGCTGGCCATAATTGATATTAAAGTTAGGACTAAGCTTTTGTGGTTTTGGAAGTGTTAATTTCGTCTTGGTGTCTTCAGCACCATGCTTTAGTTAAGCTACATAACC